TTTTTTGAAAAAAAGGATTGGCTGAACTTGAAAATTTACTCATTGAATGAGTAAACGATTGAATCGGATTCGGTTGGGCGGTACCAACTAAATCGAGTGCTATCTCCCATTTATCTCTTATTGAATTAACTGATCAACTTGCTATCGGACATTTATTTTCGATTTGGTATTATTCCAAAAAGGATTTCGACATATTTCACTTTATTATAATTATGAGAATCAATCCTACTACTTCTAGCCCTGCGGTTTCCACACTTGAAGAAAAAAAACTAGGGCGTATCGCTCAAATTATTGGCCCAGTACTGGATGTCGTTTTTCCCCCGGGCAAAATGCCTAATATTTATAACGCTTTGGTAGTTAAGGGTCGAGATACTGTCGGTCAGCAAATTAATGTGACTTGTGAGGTACAACAATTATTAGGAAATAATCGAGTTAGAGCTGTAGCTATGAGTGCTACAGATGGGCTGATGAGAGGAATGGAAGTGATTGACACGGGAGCTCCTCTAAGTGTTCCAGTCGGCGGAGCTACTCTCGGGCGAATCTTCAACGTTCTTGGAGAGCCTGTTGATAATTTAGGTCCTGTAGATACTCGCACAACATCTCCTATTCATAGATCTGCGCCTGCCTTTATACAGTTAGATACGAAATTATCAATCTTTGAAACAGGTATTAAGGTGGTAGATCTTTTAGCTCCTTATCGCCGTGGAGGAAAAATCGGACTATTTGGGGGAGCTGGAGTAGGTAAAACAGTACTCATCATGGAATTGATCAACAACATTGCCAAAGCTCATGGAGGCGTATCCGTATTTGGCGGAGTAGGAGAGCGTACTCGTGAAGGAAATGATCTTTACATGGAAATGAAAGAATCCGGAGTAATTAATGAAAAAAATCTTGCAGAATCAAAAGTAGCTTTAGTCTATGGTCAAATGAATGAACCGCCGGGAGCTCGTATGAGAGTTGGTTTGACTGCCCTAACTATGGCAGAATATTTCCGGGATGTTAATGAACAAGATGTGCTTCTATTCATCGACAATATCTTTCGTTTTGTCCAAGCAGGATCAGAAGTATCCGCATTATTAGGGAGAATGCCTTCTGCAGTGGGTTATCAACCTACCCTTAGTACAGAAATGGGTTCTTTGCAAGAAAGAATTACTTCTACCAAAGAGGGATCTATAACTTCGATCCAAGCAGTTTATGTACCTGCGGACGATTTGACCGACCCTGCTCCTGCCACTACATTTGCACATTTAGATGCTACTACCGTACTATCAAGAGGATTAGCTGCCAAGGGTATTTATCCAGCAGTAGATCCTTTAGATTCAACGTCAACTATGTTACAACCTCGGATCGTTGGCGAGGAACATTATGAAACTGCGCAAAGAGTTAAGCAAACTTCACAACGTTACAAAGAACTTCAGGACATTATAGCTATTCTTGGGTTGGACGAATTATCCGAGGAGGATCGTTTAACTGTAGCAAGAGCACGAAAAATTGAGCGTTTCTTATCACAACCCTTCTTCGTGGCAGAAGTATTTACTGGTTCTCCAGGAAAATATGTTGGTCTTGCAGAAACAATTAGGGGGTTTCAACTGATCCTTTCCGGAGAATTAGATGGTCTGCCCGAGCAGGCTTTTTATTTGGTGGGTAACATCGATGAAGCTACCGCGAAAGCTATGAACTTAGAAGTGGAGAGCAATTTGAAGAAATGACCTTAAATCTTTGTGTACTGACTCCTAATCGAATTATTTGGGATTCAGAAGTGAAAGAAATCATTTTATCTACAAATAGTGGCCAAATTGGTGTATTACCGAACCACGCCCCTATTGCCACGGCTGTAGATATAGGTCTTTTGAGAATACGCCTCAACGACCAATGGTTAACGGTGGCTCTGATGGGTGGTTTTGCTAGAATAGGGAATAATGAGATCACCATTTTAGGAAATGATGCGGAGATGAGTACTGACATTGATCCGCAAGAAGCTCAACAAACTCTTAAAATAGCTGAAGCTAACTTGAGTAGAGCTGAGGGTAAGAGACAGGTGATTGAAGCGAATCTAGCTCTCAGACGAGCTAGGACACGAGTAGAGGCTGTCAATGTTATTTCCTACTAGTCAATACATCAAAATAATCAAAAGAAGTTTTTTAGAAGTTCTTTTTTATACACCACATTTAGATTCTGCCAATTGAAGACAATCAAGTCTAATCTGATACAACGAAAAAAGGAGGATGGGTAGAAAAACTTATTAGATACCATTGCATTGACTCCGGTATCTAATAAGTTCTACCTACTATTGGATTTGAACCAATGACTCCTGCCGTATGAAAGCAATACTCTAACCACTGAGTTAAGTAGGTAATTTATCACCGCAAAAGAAGACCCATCACCTCGGGGATTATAGATAGAATATAATTTCTAAGCAATACCAATCTGTTAACAGTAAACGGATCAAAGAGTTATCATGTGAGATTAGGAAATATCCATCTTGACAAGAAATTATCTATATGTTAAGATATCTATGACAAGGGCTATAGCTCAGTTAGGTAGAGCACCTCGTTTACACGTGCGCCAATGCTTTTCAAGGGAGCTTATTATGCAATGAACATAGTTGATCTTATTGAAAAATCAATGTCTTACTCCATAGATTCGAGAGAACAATAGCATGACAAATATTTGGTTCGGTCCGATTTTGGTGCGAATTTAGGTGCCAAATCAAATAGAACCCGTCATTGATTTGATAGTTGATAAGGTAAATACCCAGCCCATTCAATGCTAGGCATAATGAGTATAAGGGCTTCAAAAAAACCTCCTTTCATCCTATGAACTTTAAGGTGTATGAAGTCTCATATTCGACTCTTGCAGCGGAACGATAGAGACTCCATTTAACTTAGGTTGATCTAAGCCGAAGGCAGACCTAAGTCAAGGTAACCCTTCTTTGAAACACTTTGGTATTGCTACTAGATCTGAATACAAATAATGAATCAGAGCACATGGAGCCAGCTCATTATCTTCCTGTAAAGAAAAAATATGGTGGACTAACTGATCTTTACATCAGTTGATGAAAGAGCCCAATGCAACAAACAAAATGCATGTTGGGTCTTTGAAACAGTTCGAATCATTTCGATAATAATCAGTTTGATCTGTTTTACCGAGAAGGTCTACGGTTCGAGTCCGTATAGCCCTAATACATTCTATTTGTCTATTTTTGTATAGACATTCTATTTTTGTTTAGTATAGTTTTCATTTCCTCATTAGTACTTGTTTATAGACTGGACAGACCAGACCATTGGTTGTTTCATAGAAATGAAATGAAAGCATTACCACATATTCATGTAAATACATAGGTACCTGAAAATAAAAACAATAATTCATTCCAATGGATCTAATCAGATCAGTATGTGTCAAATCTAGGACAAGAAAAAGAAAGAAAATATAATAGTTCGATGCATTAGATTGTGTTTACGTATTTGTATTTGTATAAAATCAATAGAAACAACGACGATCCTTTACCTGGATTTTAATGAAAAGAATACTTCGAATATGTTAGAAATCCCTAGACATTTTTTACCCCCCCCCCCAAAATTATTGGTTTTGATAATAACTATGTTATGTTTGATATTATTTTTTGATAATATTTCATTATCTTATTTCATTTTATTATTTATACATTACATAAATTATATATTTACATATAATTTATATAAGAAATATATATTTCTAAATATAAAATACAAAGAAATAAATATAAGGAAATATCAAGAAAAAAACAAAAACATAGTATTACGTTTCAGAATTATGAAACATAGTTATAGTATTACTATTCATTAGAATACATTAGTAATAGAATATTCTATTAGGTTAGATTAGTATATTTTAGTATTTAATTAAATTATTTTTATTATTTAGAATTTTTTTATTTAATATTTTTTAATCTTATATCTATTTTTTTATAGAGAATAGAGAAAGCGAGACAAAGTGAGAGAGTTTTGTTTGTGTAAGAGCGCCTTATTTCTACACCATATCTAAATAGAATCAAAATCAAAAACGGAATCCCGATTCCGTTGGATGAATCTCTAAACAAGACATGCCACGCAGCAAACAAACTCTGAACTATACACTTTGATTTGATTAAAAAAAATTCTTGTTTCACCTAGGAAAACAAGTTCTGGATGAATTGACAATGCCAACTAGAATAATTAAGCATATTCCACATTAATAGGAGTACATTTATGTTTCTGCTTCACGAATATGATATTTTATGGGCATTTCTAATAATATCAAGCGTTATTCCTATCTTGGCATTTGTAATTTCAGGAGTTTTAGCCCCGGTTAGTAAAGGACCAGAGAAGCTCTCTAGTTATGAATCGGGCATAGAACCTATGGGAGACGCTTGGTTACAATTCCGAATCCGCTATTACATGTTTGCTCTAGTTTTTGTTGTTTTTGATGTTGAAACGGTCTTTCTTTATCCATGGGCAATGAGTTTCGATGTATTGGGTGTATCTGTATTTATCGAAGCTTTAATTTTCGTGCTTATCCCAATTGTGGGTTCAGTTTATGCATGGCGAAAGGGAGCGTTGGAATGGTCTTAACTGAGTATTCAGACAATAAAAAAAAAAAGGAAGGAAAAAATTACATTGAGACAGTTATGAATTTGATTGAGTTTCCGTTACTTGACCAAACAACCCCCAATTCAGTTATTTCAACTACATCGAATGATCTTTCGAATTGGTCAAGACTCTCCAGTTTATGGCCGCTTCTATATGGTACCAGCTGCTGTTTCATTGAATTTGCTTCATTAATAGGCTCGCGATTCGACTTTGATCGTTATGGGTTGGTACCAAGATCAAGTCCTAGGCAAGCGGACCTAATTTTAACAGCCGGCACAGTCACAATGAAAATGGCTCCCTCTTTAGTGAGATTATATGAGCAAATGCCTGAACCAAAATACGTCATTGCTATGGGAGCCTGTACTATTACAGGAGGGATGTTCAGTACTGATT